TATTGTCACTAAGAAACTGAAAGAGAAAGAAACCTCAGAAACGGAAGAAAGCGATGTAGAAACAACTTACGAAATGAAGGAGAATAAAGAAAACCTTTTTTCGGAAGAAAAGGAGGATCTGGACAAAATAGATGAAACGGAAGAGATCCGAGTGAGTGGAAAGGAAAAAACAAAGGATGAATTTCACTTGAAAGAGGCACGCTATCAAGATAGCCCAGTTTACGAAGATTCTGATCTGGAGACCCATCAAGAAAATTGGGAATTGGGAAGACTGAAAGAAGAGAAAAAGAAAAGAATGAATAAGTTGTGGGTTAAAAAAGTTAAAAAAACTTTTGTCTATTTTCTTTTCGATTATAAACGATGGAATCGTCCATTACGATATATAAAAAATTCTAAATTAGAAAATGCTTTACGCAATGAAATGTCACAATTTTTTTTTTTTACATGCACGAGTGACGGGAAAAAAAAAATATCCTTTACATATCCGCCCAGTTTATCAACTTTTTCGGAAATGCTAGAACAAAGAATTTCTTTGTACATAATAGAAAAACTATATGACGAAGATCTTTATGATTCTTGGATTTATACTAATGAAAAGAAAAAGCGCAATTTGAACAATGAATTGAGAAGTAGAATCAAAATTATAGAAAAAAATGAGGGATCCCCCAGTCTGGATATGCTTGAAAAAAGAACCATATTATGTGATGATGAAAAAAAAAAAAAATGCTTGCCAAAAGCATATGATCCTTTTTTCAACGGACCATATCGAGGAATGAGAAAAAAATTCTATTCACGCGAAATCATGAATACTTATACAGATACAGAAGATTTAGTAGAATTTTTTTTTATAAATAAGATTCATGATCTACTTATTAATGATTCCGTAAAACTTCACCCTCAATCATTTTTAAATTCTACAGAAGAAAAAGGAATTGATTCAGAGAGTCAAGCAAAATATTTGCAATTTGTATTTGATGTAATTACAACACATACAAAAGATCAAAAAAAAATGAAAAAGGAATCTGTTGGAATTAGAATAGAAGAACTCAGTAAAAAGGTTTCTCGATGGTCATACAAATTAACCGAGAATTTGTTGGAAGAAGAGGAAGAAGAAAATGAAGAAGCATTGGAGGAAGAAGATTTTGCGATTCATTCAAGAAGAGCCAGACGCGTGATAATTTCTAACGATAATGATCAGAATACCAATTTTTTTTCTATTTCTAGTATTCATAATATTAGTAACACTGATAAAAATGATGATCAAATGGAAGAGGAAGAGGTGTCTTTGATACGTTACTCAAAACAATCGGATTTTCGCCGCAATCTAATCAAAGGATCCATGCGCGCTCAAAGACGTAAAACAGTTATTTGGAACCTCTTTCAAGTAAATGTACATTCCCCACTTTTTTTGGATCGTCTAGACAAAACATCTTTTTTTTCGTTTTTTGATATTGATATCAACGAAATCAAGAATCTCATTTTTAGGAATTGGATGGGCAGAGAACAAGAATCAGAACTAAAAATTTCCTATTTTGAAAATGAAGATACAAAAGAAGAAAAGGAGAAAGAGGAAAAAATATATAAAAATGAACAAATAGAAATATCAGAAGCTTGGGATACCTTTATATTTACTCAAGTAATAAGAGGCTTGATGTTAGTAACCCAATCTTTTCTTAGAAAAAACATTATATTACCTTCATTGATAATAGCCAAAAATATTTTCCGTATGTTATTATTCCAAGTTCCCGAGTGGGACGAGGATTTTAAGGAATGGAATAGAGAAATGCATATTAAATGCACCTATAATGGTGTTCAATTATCAGAAAAAGAGTTTCCCCAAGATTGGTTGATAGATGGTATTCAGATAAAGATTCTATATCCTTTCTGTCTAAAACCTTGGAGAAAATCTAAGGCACGATCTCATCATAGAGATCTAATGAAAAAAAAAGAGAAAAAAACAAATTTTTGTTTTTTAACAGTCTGGGGAATGGAAGCGGAACTTCCCTTTGGTTCTCCCCGAAAACGACCTTTTTTTTTTGAACCTATTTATAAAGAACTCCAAAAAAGAAAAAAAAAGGTGAAAAATAAATTTTTACAAGTTCTAAAATCTTTAAATAAAAAAAGAAAAACCTTTCTAAAAGTTAGAAAAGAAAAAACAAAAGGAGTCATCAAAATAGTTCGAGTTATAAAACTAATAATGAAAAAACTGGAGAAAGTAAATCCAAATTTATTATTTGAATTGAGGAAAGAAAAAGTATATGAACCGAACAAAAACAAAAAAGATTTCAAAAGAAATAATAAGATTCTTCGCGAATCGTCCGTTCTAAATCGAACGATGAATTTGTTAAATCATTCACTAATAGAAAGAAGAATGAAAGATCTTTCTGATAAGACAATCAAAATAAGGAATCAAATTGAACGAACCGCAAAAGATAAGAAAAAAAAAGAACTAATTTATGATAATAAAAGATCGGGATCACAGAAACATATTTGGAAAATATTAAAAAAGAAAAATATCCGATTAATGCGTAAATCACACTACTTTATCAAATCATTCATTGAAAAAATATACATAGATATTTTGCTATGTACCATTACCGTTTCTAAGATCAATGCACAACTTTTTTTTGAATCAACAAAAAAGATCTTTAATAAATCCATTTACAACAATGAAATAAATCAAGAACAAGAAAGAATTGATGAAACAAATAAAAATACAATGAATTTTATTTTGACTATAAAAAAATTGTTTTCAAATACTGATAATACTAAGAATATCAATCAAAATCCCAATACTTATTTGAACTTCTCTTCCCTGTCCCAAGCATATGTTTTTTACAAAATATCACAAAACCAATTACTTAATAAGTATCATTTGAGACCTGTACTTCAATATGAAGGAAGCTATCCTTTCTTTAAGGATAATTTAAAAGACTATTGTATGATACATGGAATATTTAATTCCAAATCAAGACATAATAAAATTCATACGTATGGAATGAACGAATGGAAAAACTGGTTAAAAGGTCATTATCAATACGATTTATCTCAAAAAAAAAGGTTTCGATGTATGATTCAAAATAAGGAATCAAACCAATTGGATTTATATAAAAAATACCAATTTATTTATTCCATAAATAAAAATGACTATGCAGCAAATTTATTTATGAGTGACAAATGGAAAAAACATTACAGATATGATCTTTTATCATATAAATATATATGCCTCCCTAATTTATACATTTATGGATCAACATTAGAAAGAAATGGAGACCAAGAAATTCCATATCATTTCAATACATCGAAACCTGAATCATTTTATGTATTGGTAAGTATACATAGTAATGATTATATAGAAAAAGGATATCTTATTGATAGGAATACAAATGATAGGAATATAAATTTGGATAGAAAATATTTTGATTGTAGAATTCTTCATCTTTGTTTTATAAATAATATTGATATCTGGACCGATATACATATTGGCATCAAGATTCAGAAAAATACTAAGACTGAAATTAAGAATTTAAAAAAAATGGAAAAAAAAGATCTTTTTTTTCCTACAATTTATCAAGAAATCAAACCATGCAATCAAAAAAGTTTCTTTTTTGATTGCATGGGAATGAATAAAGAAAGGTTATATAATACCGCATCAAATCATGATACTATATCCAATCTAGAAACTTGGTTCTTCCCAGAATTTGTGCTACTTTTTGATGTATATAAAATTAAACCTTGGATCATCCCAATCAAATCACTCTTTTTTCATTTTTATAGAAATGAAAAAAGTAAAAACATTAACGTAAATCCAAAAAAATCATCTAATGAAAAAAAAGATCTTGAATTAGAAAATTTCAAGCAGGAAGAAAACGAACAACAGGTCCAAAGAAATCTGGTATGGAATCTACTAAAACAAAAAAATAAAAAAGATGTTGAAGAAGATTACGCAAGATTAGAAATAAAAAAAAAACAATATCAATATAAGAACAAGAATGAAATGGAACTAGATTTCTTTTTGAAAAAATATTTACTTTTTCAACTAAGATGGGCTGATTCCTTAAATAATAAAATAATGAAAAATATCAGGGTATATTGTCTCCTACTTAGACTGATAAATCCAAAGGAAATTGCTATATCTTCGATTCAAAGAGGTGAAATAGATCTAGACGAAATGCTGATTCAAAAGGACCTAGTTCTTGCAGAATTGATAAGAAAGGGAATATTTATTATTGAACCAATTTGTCTATCTATACGAAGGGATGAAAAATCTATTATATATCAAACTATGGATATTTCATTGGTCGATAATAAGAAGCACCAAATAAATAAAAAATACACAAAAAAAATATATATTGAGAAAAGGGGGTTTGAAAAACCCATTGCACGACACAGCAACATATGTTTGAGTGGAGACAAAAAGAATTACGATTTACTTGTTCCTGAAAATATTCTATCTCCCAGACGTCGTAGAGAATTTCGAATTCGAATTTGTTTCAATTCCCAGAATTTTAATGTTGTGGATAGAAATCCAAGATTTTGCAATGAAAACAAAATAAGAAACTGCGGACGATTTTTGAATGAGGACAAACATATTAATACAGATAGAAAAAATTTCATTAAATTCAAATTTTTTCTTTGGCCCAATTATCGATTAGAAGATGTAGCTTGTATGAATCGCTATTGGTTTGATACCAATAACAGCAGTCGTTTCAGTATGTCAAGAATACATATGTATTCACAATTCAGAATGAATTCAATTCCAATGAAAAATGAAAAAAATTTATAGTGGATTTCCTACATATCGTGTAACATATTCGGTAGATGAAAGCCGAAACATATACACTGTGTAATATTCTAATACATGATGCTGATTTCATAGTGTATCAATTTTCGCTAGGAAGAGCGGAATCCTTTTAAGTAAAAAAAGAAAGTGTTCTCTTTCGTGAATACATATATGTTTTGTATATTTGGATCAAATATACAAAACATAAACCACATAAATAAAAAACCAAAGTAGTATATGAATGAAATCCAATTTTGATGTATACTATATGAAAATAAAAAATAACTGGCATAATAAATATTATTATTTTTCCTGATTAGTAAAATTCACAGAAAAGAAATATAGAAATTTAAATTTATGGTCAAAAATTCATTCATCTCAGTTATTACACAAGAAGAAAAAGAAGAAAATAGTGGGTCTGTTGAATTTCAAGTATTCTATTTCACCAGTAAGATACGGAGACTTACTTCACATTTAAAATTGCACAAAAGAGATTTTTTATCGCAAAGGGGTCTACGAATAATTCTGGGAAAACGTCAACGATTATTGACTTATTTGTCAAAGAAAAATAAAGTGCGTTATAAGAAATTAATGGATCAGTTAGATATTCGGGAACCAAAAACTCGTTAATTAATTTTGAATTTATTCTTTGAGTTTCTTATTATTTTCTTATTATTATCCTTGTTCTTTTTTCATTATTTTTTTATTAGTTCAGTTATTATTTTTTTTATTTTACATTTTAAAAAATTCATGAAATAATGAATTAAGGAAAAAAATATGACTGTACCGATTACAAGAAAAAATTTTATTATAGTTAATATGGGCCCTCACCACCCATCAATGCATGGTGTTCTTCGGCTGATTGTTACTCTGGATGGTGAAGATGTTATTGACTGTGAACCTATATTAGGCTATTTACACAGAGGGATGGAAAAAATAGCGGAGAACCGAACAATTATACAATATTTGCCTTATGTAACACGTTGGGATTATTTAGCTACTATGTTCACAGAAGCAATAACAGTAAATGCACCAGAACGATTGGAAAGTGTTCAAGTGCCTAAAAGGGCCAGTTATATCAGAGTTATTATGCTGGAGCTGAGCCGTATAGCCTCCCATTTGTTATGGCTTGGCCCTTTTATGGCCGATATCGGTGCACAGACTCCCTTTTTCTATATTTTAAGAGAGAGAGAATTAATATATGATCTATTTGAAGCCGCCACAGGTATGCGGATGATGCATAATTATTTCCGCATCGGAGGAGTAGCTGCGGATTTACCTTATGGCTGGATAGATAAATGTTTTGATTTCTGTGATTATTTTTTAACAGAAGTTGTTGAGTATCAAAAACTCATTACGCGAAATCCCATTTTTTTGGAACGAGTTGAAGGAGTGGGCATTATTGGTGGGGAGGAGACAATAAATTGGGGTTTATCAGGACCCATGTTACGAGCTTCTGGAATCCAATGGGATCTTCGTAAAGTTGATCGCTATGAGTGTTACAATAAATTTGATTGGGAAGTCAAATGGCAAAAAGAAGGCGATACATTAGCTCGTTATTTAGTAAGAATCGGTGAAATGCAAGAATCCATAAAAATCATTCAACAGGCTCTAGAAGGAATTCCTGGAGGACCTTATGAGAATTTAGAAAACCGGCGTTTTCATAGGACAAAGAATTCCGAATGGAATAATTTTGAATATAGATTTATTACTAAAAAACTTTCACCCAATTTTGAATTGTTAAAACAAGAACTTTATGTAAGGGTAGAGGCCCCAAAAGGAGAATTAGGAATTTATTTAATAGGAGATAATAGTGTTTTCCCCTGGAGATGGAAAATTCGTCCACCCGGTTTCATCAATTTGCAAATTCTTCCCCAGCTAGTTAAAAGAATGAAATTGGCTGATATCATGACGATACTAGGTAGTATAGATATCATTATGGGAGAAGTTGATCGTTGAAATGATAATTGATACGACAGAAGTACAAACTATTAATTCTTTTTATAGATTAGAATCCTTAAAAGAAGTCTATGGACTCATATGGATTTTTGTCCCCATTTTAACCCTTGTATTAGGAATCACAATGGGAGTATTAGTTATTGTGTGGTTAGAAAGAAAAATATCTGCAGCAATACAACAACGTATTGGACCTGAATATGCCGGTCCTTTAGGAATTCTTCAAGCTTTAGCGGATGGGACCAAACTACTTTTGAAAGAGGATCTTCTTCCATCTAGAGGTAATATTCGTTTATTTAGGGTCGGACCTTCTATAGGTTTTATATCAATTCTACTAAGTTATTTAGTAATTCCTTTTGGATATCACCTTGTTTTAGCAGATCTCAGTATAGGTGTTTTTTTATGGATTGCTTTTTCAAGTATTGTCCCCATTGGTCTTCTTATGTCAGGATATGGATCAAATAATAAGTATTCCTTTTCAGGTGGTCTACGAGCTACAGCTCAATCGATTAGTTATGAAATACCATTAACTCTATGTGTGTTAGCAATATCTCTACGTGTGATTCGTTGGAACATGAATTTTTTTTATCTATTTTCTAGAAAAGAGATAAAAAATGAATTGAAATACAATAAAATAGAAATAGAATTCATATAATTCAATATTTAAATATAAATATGAAATAAAAAAAATCTTTTTTTTTTAACATTTCAGTTCGATGAGTTAAACCAGATAGTTATATGAGTGAAACAAAACTGCTCCTCAATTTGCAGTAAAACAATAAAAATCTCATTCCCTAGGTACAAGAAGAAATTTGAAGTAAACATAAGTTGTTTACCCCAAGATTGAGATTATTTTTTTAGTCGTCATATCTTGAAGCGGATACAAAAGATCAACTGTATTTCTAACTATACTGGGGATCAATCAAAAAGAAGTGGGCAGTTAGGAACACCAAAGTACGCAAAGGATGAGTAATGGAAATAATGTAAGGTATTAAAAAAAGGGATTTTTGCATAAAACTTTGCATAAAACGAATCATAATAAGGGCTTGAAGTTGGTAGAAATGATCAAGCAGTACTTCCCCACGATTCCGATCTAGAGTATGCTACTATTCGCTGATTAAATAAATGACTATCAAGAACGAATTAATCCTTTATTTTCTTTCCTTTTTTTTAGTTTTCAGAAAGAAGAACAGGAACAAGACAAATAGAATGCAATACAATAATATAATAAAAAAGAATAAAACGGGAATAATAAGAAAATATTTCTTTCTTCACTTCATACATATGCATATGCATATGCATATGGAAATTCTTATCATGATTCATTAACTAATGCCCAATTCTTTCTATTTAGGAATAGAACCAGTATTTGATTGAAGGATTAAGTTATTGCTGAACAAAGATAAATTTTGATTATTTTCATTATAATATCATTATAAGGGATGAGATCAATTCGGAAGTGCTTTTTCTTATTCTAACAGACAGAATGTTATTGGTCGAATTGAGGACTCTCCAACCTCCAATTTCTCTTTACATTGTATTTACCTAAGGTCCAAGGAGAGCTATAATACTAAACTAGTCCTTACCTTACATTTCTTTGTGGCCATAGAGGAGCCGTATGAAACTTAGGTTTCATGTACGGTTTTGGAATAGCGATGGGAGCAGTGATGCTATCATCGACTATAATTATCTAACAGTTCGAGTACAGTTGATATAATTGAGGCACAGTCCAAATATGGTTTTGGGGGATGGAATCTGTGGCGTCAGCCCATAGGGTTTCTAGTTTTTATAATGTCTTCTCTAGCAGAATGTGAAAGATTACCTTTTGATTTACCAGAAGCAGAGGAGGAATTAGTAGCAGGTTATCAAACCGAATATTCAGGTATAAAATACGGATTCTTTTATCTTGCTTCTTACCTAAATTTATTAGTTTCGTCATTATTTGTAACAGTTCTTTACTTAGGTGGGTGGGATTTTTCTATTCCGTACATATCTCTTACTGAACTTTTTGGAATAAATAAAATGTTTAGAGTCTTTGTAATAGCAATTAGTATCTTTATTACATTAGCTAAAGCTTATTTGTTTCTGTTCATTCCTATCACAACAAGATGGACTTTACCTAGGATGAGAATGGATCAATTATTAAATCTTGGATGGAAATTTCTTTTACCTATTTCTCTAGGTAATCTATTATTGACAACTTCTTTTCAACTTGTTTCACTATAAACTATAAATAAAAATAAGAAATTAAGAGAAAACAATAATGAATATTCTATATTCATAACTTACATAACTTATCTCAACCAAGAGAAAGAAACATAAAATTTATTCATGGATATCTAAAATATGTTACCTATGGTTACTGGGTTCATGAATTATGGCAAACAAACAATACGAGCCGCAAGGTACATTGGACAAAGTTTCATAATTACCTTATCCCATACAAATCGTTTACCTGTAACTATTCAATATCCTTATGAAAAATCAATCACATCAGAACGTTTTCGTGGTCGAATCCACTTTGAATTTGATAAATGTATTGCTTGTGAAGTATGTGTTCGCGTATGTCCAATAGACCTTCCCATTGTTGATTGGAAATTTGAAAAAGATATTAAGAAAAAACAATTGCTTCATTATAGTATTGATTTTGGTGTCTGTATATTTTGCGGTAACTGTGTCGAGTATTGTCCAACAAATTGTTTATCGATGACTGAAGAATATGAGCTTTCCACTTATGATCGTCACGAATTGAATTATAATCAAATTTCTTTAGGTCGGTTACCAATCTCAATAATTGGAGATTACACAATTCAAACAGTTATGGATTCAACAAATCAAATGAAAAAATAAAAACCTCTAGCTTGGTTCAAGAACGATTACCAATTACTAAGATTTGGCTTGTAATAAAGTAAGTAGGATTAGCCAAATAATTTTATTTTATCTATCTAATGATATTCATTTTTTTCATTCAATTAGGAAGGTATCATATAAAAAAAATAGTTCCTTTCCTGGACCCTTAGTAAGGTCATGAAATATTTCGACTGATTTATTTATCTTTTATTTCATAATGGATTTACCTGGACCAATACATGATATTCTTGTAATCTTTCTGGGATCAGTTCTTATATTAGGAGGTCTGGGAGTAGTATTACTTACGAATCCCATCGATTCTGCCTTTTCATTGGGATTGGTTCTTGTTTGTATATCCTTATTCTATATTTCATTGAATTCCTATTTTGTAGCTGCCGCGCAGTTCCTTATTTATGTGGGAGCCATAAATGTATTAATCATATTTGCTGTAATGTTCATGAACGGTTCAGAATATTCCAATGATTCCTATTTGTGGACCGTTGGAGATAGGATCACTTCACTGGTTTGTACAAGTATTTTTTTTTCATTAATGACTACTATCCCAGATACGTCATGGTCCGGAATTTTTCGGACTACAAGATCAAATCAGATTATAGAACAGGACTTAATAAGTAACGTTCAACAAATTGGTATTCATTTATCCACAGATTTTTATCTTCCTTTTGAACTCATTTCTATAATTCTTTTAGTTTCTTTGATAGGTGCAATTACTATGGCTCGTCAATAATCTAATATAATAAGAACTTCTTTTTTTTTTAATTAAAGAATGAAAATGGATTTAATCTATTTTATTGAAATCTACTGTGAATATCTTCTTTTGTTCTGTAATTCTTCTATATCTAGTCAACTGAATCGGTTTAATTTTTGTTCGTTCATATTGAAATGAATCAAGATAGGTGAGGAATTTATCAATGATGTTAGAGCATGTACTTTTTCTAAGTGTTTATTTATTTTCTATCGGTATCTATGGACTGATCACAAGCCGAAGCATGGTTAGAGCGCTTATGTGTCTTGAGCTTATACTGAATTCAGTGAATATAAATCTCGTCACATTTTCCGATATATTTGATAGTCGGCAATTAAAAGGAGAAATTTTCTCAATCTTTGTTATAGCTATTGCAGCTGCTGAAGCAGCTATTGGACTAGCTATTGTTTCGTCGATCCATCGTAACAGAAAATCAACTCGTATCAATCAATCAAATTTGCTGAATAATTAGTCATAATTATTCTATTTTCACATATAAATCAAAACATAAGACTTTTAGAATATTCTGAATATTCTAATATAGAATCTAATAGAATTAGAATAGTAAGATAATTTAATTAGAATTAAATAGAATATTTTATTATTATTATTTTCTTTCTTCTCTTTTTTCATATAAATTTATGATTTAGAGTTACTAACCTATTCTATCACTAACCTAATAACAAACGTATTAATCTGATATATAATATATCACCTTAATTCTATTTCTATATACTAGAATCTTTCTATATTTATCTTTCTATATGTATATGAATATATACATATAGAAAGATAGTAAATTTAACATGAATTGAATTCATAAACTCATATTTCATGGTTATTGAAATGGAAATCAAAGTATCTTGGCCCTTTCTCATAAACAGATTATAAAATCTATTGATTCTTAAAATTTTGATAAATCATTGATTCGTCTGGTGTCTACAATATAAAATGTATGATTTATTTCATTTTCTTATTTTCTTTTACCAGATCGAAAATCTTTTGTGCTCAAAACTGGAATTTATAGACCCAATGTCACATTCAGTAAAGATTTATGATACATGTATAGGATGTACCCAATGTGTTCGAGCTTGCCCCACGGATGTATTGGAAATGATACCTTGGGACGGATGTAAAGCTAAGCAAATTGCTTCTGCGCCAAGAACCGAAGATTGTGTAGGTTGTAAAAGATGTGAATCCGCTTGTCCAACGGATTTTTTGAGTGTCCGTGTTTATTTATGGCATGAAACAACTCGCAGCATGGGTCTTTCTTATTGATATGTGACAAAAAATTCCACTTGAATCATTTGATTCCTCTTTACCGACAAAAGCCCGTACTCGAGAAAAGAAAATATATTATTCTTCTCCCGAGCACGAGGTTTTCTGGTCTAATTTTATCTTGTCTTTATCACGAGTTATTTTCCTTGGTTAACAATACTTATTGTTTTGCCCATATTCGCGGGTTCTTCCATTGTCTTTTTCCCTCATAGGGGAAATAAGGCGTATAGGTGGTATACTCTATGTATATGTATACTAGAGCTCCTTCTAATGACTTATGTATTTTGTTATCATTTTCAATTGGACGATCCATTAACCCAATTGAAGGAGGATTTTCAATGGATCAATCTTTTTGATTTTCACTGGAGACTGGGAACCGATGGACTTTCCATAGGACCCATTTTACTGACAGGATTTATCACTACTTTAGCTACTTTAGCAGCTTGGCCAGTTACTCGAAATCCGCGATTTTTCTATTTCTTGATGTTAGCAATGTATAGTGGCCAAATAGGATCATTTTCTTCTCGAGACCTTTTACTTTTTTTCATCATGTGGGAATTAGAATTAATTCCTGTTTACTTACTTTTATCCATGTGGGGAGGAAAAAAACGCCTGTACTCGGCTACAAAGTTTATTTTGTGCACTGCCGGAGGTTCCATTTTTCTCTTAATAGGAGTTCTAGGTATGGGTTTATATGGTTCCAACGAACCAACATTAGATTTAGAAAAATTAGCTAATCAATCGTATCCTGCAGCATTGGAAATAATACTCTATTTTGGTTTTCTTATTGCTTATGCTGTCAAATCGCCGATGATACCCCTACATACATGGTTACCAGATACCCACGGGGAAGCACATTACAGTACATGTATGCTTTTAGCTGGAATCTTATTAAAGATGGGAGCATATGGATTGATTCGGATCAATATGGAATTATTAGCTCACGCTCATTCTAGATTATCTCCCTGGTTGGTGATAGTAGGAATAATACAAATCATTTATGCAGCTTCAACCTCTCTCAGTCAACGCAATTTAAAAAAACGTATTGCCTATTCTTCCGTATCTCACATGGGTTTCATAATTATAGGAATTGGTTCTATAACTGGCATGGGACTTAATGGAGCTATTTTACAAATAATCTCTCATGGATTAATTGGTGCTGCACTTTTTTTCTTAGCAGGAACAAGTTGTGATAGAATACGTTTTGTTTATCTCGAAGAGATGGGGGGGATATCTATCCCAATGCCAAAAATATTTACCATGTTTAGTAGTTTCTCGATGGCTTCTCTTGCATTGCCAGGAATGAGTGGTTTTGTTGCAGAATTCTTAGTCTTTTTTGGAATAATTACCAGCCCAAAATATCTTTTCATGCCAAAAATGTTAATTACTTTTGTAATGGCAATTGGAATGATAATAACTCCTATTTTTTTATTATCTATGTTACGTCAGATTTTCTATGGATACAAGCTATTCAATATTCCAAACTCGAATTTTTTTGATTCTGGACCACGAGAACTTTTTGTTTCGATATGTATCTTTTTACCTGTAATAGGAATTGGTATTTATCCTGATTTCGTTCTCCCGTTATCGGTTGACAAGGTACAAGTTCTAATATCTAATTATTTTTATAGATACTAATTCTTTTTTTTTTTTAGATTCAATAATAAATGAAATAAAATTCATTAATTGGAAAGAAAGTCTTAGAATTCTTTGACTTTCATATTTTCACGATTCTTTATTGTACAATGAAAAAAAAGGAAAGGTTAATTAGAATTGTAATGAAATACATCAAAAGTTTTTGAGAACCATTTAAATAGAGGAATTATTCAAAAGGTTCTCAAAAACTCGCACAAAATTTCATTGTGTATCAGACGATTTTTTTATGTATTCTTCATATCGAAACAAAAAGTTCTCGTGGTGTAGTTTATTTTATTCAATTAGATATTAATTGGAATGAACCATAACTATGGAACCCGATTCCTAATAGATTGATCCCAAAATAGCATATCCAAATTAGAAGAAATCCTATAGAAGCTACAAATGCCGAATTTGTGCCTTGATCTTGCAATTTTGAATTTGTTCTAGTATGTAAATAAATTGCAAATATGGTCCAAGTAATAAATGCCCAAGTTTCCTTAGGGTCCCAATTCCAATAAGAACCCCATGCTTCATTAGCCCATACTGCTCCAGAAAGAATGCCTATGGTTAAAAAGGTAAACCCTAAACTAATGACACGATAACTCCAATAATCTAAACGCTGAATTAATTGATATTTGTAAAAATTTTGAACTGATAGGAAAAAAGTCTTTTTTAATACACTTCCTTTTTCGTTCAAATATTCCATATTACCAAAGAAAAACGATTTCCTTAAACTTAAAAAATTATTGAAAAAATTGATTTTTTTTTGAAATGTAATCACTATAAGAGCAATTGATAATAATGATCCGCATAAAAGAGCTGCATAGCTCAATAGCATCATACTGACATGCATCATTAACCACTGAGATTGTAGAGCAGGTACTAATATTGCGGGTTGATGCATTTCATTTGAAAGACCTGACGTGGCGAAACCTTGGGTAAAAATGGCACTTGGTGCAGTTATTGCGCTTAAATCATTTTTATGATTCCCAAGATACGGAATCATATGAATAATGGATAAACTCCATGAAAGGAAGATTAATGATTCGTATAAATTACTTAAGGGAAAATGTTCCGAAGAAATCCAACGAATAACTAAAAACCCTGTTATAGAGAAAAAAGTAGCTATCATCCCTTTTTCTGACGAATTACGTAATCCTTCAATTTCGTCAACTAATAAGTTCATCAAATGAATTATAATCACAATTGAGATGATCGAAAAGGAAATATGAGTTAATATATGTTCTAAGGTCACAAATATCATAAAGAAGAGTCCCTTTTAAATAATTAAAATTGGGGAGAGGATTAAATAAAATCTAAAATATAATATTTTAAATATCTTTATCTTATAGATTCTATTAGATCTATTGTGTCTATATTATTAATATTAATAATTATTTATGCCGCCACTCGGACTCGAACCGAGATGCTCTAGCACTGCTTCCTAAGAGCAGCGTGTCTACCAATTTCACCATGGCGGCTTACCTTAAATAATAATAGAAAATTTATGTTGAATTGTATATATTCAATATAATTTAGGAAACAATGAAGAAAGATGCATTTCTATTCATATGGAAATGTTCAATATCAATAATACTTAATTAGTATCTTCATCTTCGTAAGTTCATTTTGAATAATCAACTTTTCCGTACTAGAAACCTAGCTCTTGTTTATCCAGAACAGTCAGAACTCAAAAGCTTCGTTCTCAGTCGGGGTATAAAATTCATAATTTTTTTCTAATAATGATTTTGAGACCCAACACCTTAGTATAAAGTGTAATGAAATATTCAGATTTTTCTTTGTCTATCATAATTCGTAATTGTGCTTTTCAAAATAGAAAAGCACAATTCATAGGAAAGAAAAAATCATCTCACGAATTCAATATCAATCAATATGAATTTCGATAAATATAATAGAAATATAGAAAATAGAAAATACACAATATTGAGTACTTTGAATCAAGTAGAAAGAAAGATTCTTATTTTTTATATTACCTAGCTCTAACTAATAAGGAGAAGTGAAATACAAATACAATACATTTAGTAAAATTGAATCGTTTGTCTTCCAATTCAAAAATGGAAATTTGGAAGTTCTTTGAAACATGTCAATTAATATTTTTACAAGACTTTTTTTTGTCGCACAAAAAAACTTTTTGACTGTCCGGTGGAAATAGATTTAGCTAAAGAAAAAGCTTTTACTGCCTCTAAAGATCCTTTTTTTTTCCAAAGATTTCTACGAATATGCTTTTTTGACATAGAAGTACGTTTTTTTGGAACTGCCATTTAAAAGATAGGTGACTCCTTTTTATCGTTGTATGTGAAAGACATATACTATTTAAAATAAATTACTTTTTATTAGTCATTATCTATACTTAATTCCATAAATTTCCTCAATAATATCATAACATACAAATATAAAAAAAGAATAAAATAAAAGAAATAAGAAAAGAAAAATATTCTAAAATGATTCTATTGTCATAGACAAATAGATTTCAATTTTCTATCTTCATTCTGAATTCTGATATTTGCATAATGTAATAATTACATACGTATTTTATATTTATTGTTTTATAAAATTGTTTTATAAAAGAATATATACAAAAAAATATACAAAAAAAGTAATCTAATTTTACTATTTCATATTATTTACTATTTCATATTATTTAATATATATATTATTAATATATATTAAAATATTAGATATATATTAAAATATTAGATATATATTAAAATATTAGATTCATATATATACAATATTGCAAATATTCATATTTAATATTAAGAATAGTATTCCTATTAATATTAAGAATAGTAAGAGAAAATATTTATATAATTTATCTAAATAGTAAATTATATAGTATATAAAAGAAAAGATTCTATATAAATATTATACAATAAAAAAAAGAAAGAAAAATAGAATAGAGATAAATAAATATGTAACTGAACTTTAATATAAATAAAATAAATCTATTTGAAATCTAAAAATATATCATATATCTATAAATTACATAATTTTACATTTTACATAATTAGAATATAATGTAAAGGGAAAATCCAATTATTCAAAATCTAATATGATGTCATATTATTTCAAAAATATCTTTCTTTTCTAGAGTTTTAAGTTAATTAATAACTAAGTAATAAACTTGACTAATTATTTGGTCATATTATTTGATATATGACCAACCTATTGCAACTTTTATTTCAAATATTTAATAAAACAAAAAGTTATAATTCCAATATTTGTATTTTTGTATTTGATCTTTTTCATATTTTTTTCTTATTGTTTTGTTCTTTTCGAAAGAGATCAGAATTGGTGAATTGGAAACAATTATAAAAAAAAAGAACAATTTGGTTTCTTATGGAATATACATATAAATATGCATGGATAATACCCCTTTTTCCGCTCCCAGTTACTATGTCAATAGGATTTGGACTTCTACTTATTCCGACAGCAACAAAAGATCTTCGTCGTATGTGGGCTTTCCTAAGTGTTTTACTACTTAGTATAGCTATGTGGTTTTCGGCTAATCTGTCTATTCAGCAAATAAATGGAAGTTTGACCTATCAATATCTATGGTCTTGGACCATCAATAATGATTTTTTATTAGAGTTCGGACACTTGATCGATCCACTTACTTCTATTATGTCAATACTAATTACTACTGTTGGAATCCTGGTTTTTATTTATAGTGACAATTATATGTCTCATGACCAAGGATATTTGAGATTTTTTGCTCATATGAGTTTTTCCAATGCTTCAATGTTGGGATTAGTTACTAGTTCCAATTTGATACAAATTTATATTTTTTGGGAACTAGTGGGAATGTGTTCGTATTTATTGATAGGTTTTTGGTTCACACGACCCGTTGCAGCAAGTGCTTGTCAAAAAGCTTTTGTAACTAATCGTATAGGAGATTTTGGTTTATTATTAGGGACCTTAGGATTTTATTGGATAACTGGTAGTTTCGAATTTCGGGATTTGTTCCAAATAGTGAATACCTTGATCCATAATAATGGGGTCAATTCTTTATTTGCTACTTTATGTGCCTTTTTATTATTTGTCGGTGCAGTTGCTAAATCCGCACAATTCCCCCTTCACGTATGGTTACCTGATGCCATGGAAGGCCCCACTCCTATTTCGGCTCTTATACACGCTGCTACTATGGTAGCAGCAGGGATTTTTCTTGTAGCTCGGCTTCTTCCTCTTTTCATAGTTATACCTTACATAATGAATCTCATTTGTTTAGTAGGTATAATAACAGTACTTTTAGGAGCTACTTTAGCTCTTGCCCAAAGAGACATTAAAAGAAGTTTAGCTTATTCTACAATGTCTCAATTGGGTTATATTATGTTAGCTCTAGGCATAGGTTCTTATCGAGCTGCTTTATTTCATTTGATCACCCATGCTTATTCTAAAGCTTTATTGTTTTTGGGATCCGGATCCATTATTCATTCAATGGAACCTATTGTTGGATATTCACCAGAGAAAAGTCAGAATATGGTTCTTATGGGAGGTTTAACAAAATATGTTCCAATTACAAAAATTACTTTTTTTTTAGGTACACTTTCTCTTTGTGGTATTCCACCTCTTGCTTGTTTTTGGTCCAAAGATGAAATTCTTTACGATAGTTGGTTGTACTCACCAATTTTTGCACTAATAGCTTGGTTCACAACAGGATTAACCGCATTTTATATGTTTAGGATGTATTTACTTACCTTTGATGGGTATTTGCGCATTCATTTTCAAGATTATAGTAGTTTTAGTAGTACAAAAAAGAGCTCGTTTTATTCAATATCTCTATGGGGAAAAGGGACACTTAAGAAAGTCAATAGTAATTTATTTTTTTCAAAAATGAATAAGAATAAGGTTTGTTTTTTTTCAAAAAATATATCTAAAATTGACGAGAATGTAAGAAGTAAGATACGAGACTTTAGTACTTACTTTAGAAATAGATACACTTATATGTATCCTCACGAATCGAGCAATACTATGTTATTTCCTCTCCTTATATTAGTACTATTAACTTTGTTCATTGGATCAATAGGAATTTCTTTTAACGGAGGAGTAATAGATTTGGATCTATTATCAAAATGGTTAACTCCATCTACAACCCTTTTTCATCAGAAATTGAATTCTTCTGAGGATTGGTATGGATTTTTTTCAAATGCTTTTTTTTCAGTAAGTATAGCTCTTTTCGGACTATTTATAGCATCTATTTTTTATGGATCTATTTATTCATCTTTCAAAAATTTGGGCTTAATTAATTTCTTTTTCAAAAGAGTTCCTAAAAGAATTATTCTGGACAAAATAAAAGGTATGATATACAATTGGTCATATAATCGTGGTTATATAGATATTTTTTATACTGGGATTTTCACCATGAGTATAAGAGGGTTAGCCGAGCTAACTCAGTTTTTTGATAAATATATAATTGATGGAATTCTAAATGGGATTGGTGTTGCAAGTTTCTTTATGGGCGAAGGAATAAAATATATGGGAGGTGGACGAATCTCATCTTATTTATTCTTGTATTTTTATTATGTGTCAATCTTTTTATTCATTCTTTTCTTTTTCTCTTCTTTCAGTCTTCCCAATTCCCAATTTTCTTGATGGGTCTCCAGATCAGAATCTTCGTAAACTGGGCTATCTTGATAGCGTGCCTCTTTCAAGTGAAATTCATCCTTTGTTTTTTCCTTTCCACTCACTCGGATCTCTTCCGTTTCATCTATTTTGTCCAGATCCTCCTTTTCTTCCGAAAAAAGGTTTTCTTTATTCTCCTTCATTTCGTAAGTTGTTTCTACATCGCTTTCTTCCGTTTCTGAGGTTTCTTTCTCTTTCAGTTTCTTAGTGACAATAGGCGACGGCATTCTGCCTAAATAGTAAACACAGGTGATAAATAAGAGAATACTAAAGATTCGAGCCATAGAATTTCTCAATTCTGACACAAGATACTTATTAGATCGAATAGAATGATTTTGCCGTATCCAGAATAATACCAATCCAACCCATTTCATGAATAAAATGTGACCAATTAACCAACCAACAAAACTACTTGTTAAAAATAAAATCTTGTTGTTGCATCGAAACATATAAATGTTGACTAATCTGGCTAACGTGGAACTTGGTAAAATGAAATGGTTGAATAATTGAAAAATTAGATTATTCAGGAATACACATTGAATGCTGAGATTACGCATTGAATTTCTGGTAGTAGATCCATAATCAAAAAAGTTTTTATGATTGTTCCAGAAGAAATGAAACAAAAGATACGGTAGAACTAGGACAGTTATTGTATGAGGTCTACCCAATGCTAGATGCAGAGGCGCATAATAGATCGATATGAACATCATGAGCTGTCCCGCAATAAAACCAGTTGTTGCTGATACCTCCTTCTCGGTTCCTTCTTCCATAACCCGAGCTCGGAGAAGGAAGAGATAAGAGGGCCCTATGGAGAATGTGGTCAGAAATCCATAATAGAGCCCGACCACAACGACCGAATTTATTATCTTCATGCATAAGGATAATGGATTACCTAGTAGAAAAGATTTCAAAATCATCACAAACCTCCCCTTTTTCTTTTCTATTGCAATTTATCGATTATTATATGATGATTCCTTAACTTTCCATATCTATATAGATAGAAACAGATATACTATAAATGACATCTTTTATGTCAATGACACAAAAGGGATATGAAATGAATGGAATTGGGATATAGATGGAATA